CGTATTGGAAGATATAGACTTCTATCGAAGATGTATAGAACATTTACAAGAACATGGAAAATATTTAATGTATTTAAAAAAACCTGGATGCAAAAATAAAAACATAAATATAACATGCTATGATACATATAATAGTGGAGGCCTATGGGACAAAAAATAAATCCACTTGGTTTCAGACTTGGTACAATCCAAAGTCATCATTCTCTTTGGTTTGCAAAACCAAAAAATTATTCTGAAGATTTACAAGAAGATAAAAAAATACGAGACTGTATTAAAAATTATGTCCAAAAAAATATAAGAATATCCTCTGGTATGGAAGGAATTGCCCGTATCGAAATTCAAAAAAGAATCGATCTCATTCAGGTCATAGTCTATATGGGATTCCCAAAATTATTAATTGAAGATAAGCCCCGAAGAGTCGAAGAATTACAGATGAATGTCCAAAAAGAACTTAATTGTGTCAATAGAAAACTCAACATTGCTATTACAAGAATTTCCAATCCGTATGGACATCCTAATATTCTTGCAGAATTTTTAGCTGGACAATTAAAGAATAGAGTTTCTTTTCGAAAAGCAATGAAAAAAACTATTGAATTAACTGAACAAGCAAATACAAAAGGAATTCAAGTACAAATTGCAGGACGTATCGACGGAAAAGAAATTGCACGTGTTGAATGGATCAGAGAAGGCAGAGTTCCTTTACAAACTATTGAGGCTAAAATTGATTATTGTTCCTATACAGTTCGAACTATTTATGGAGTCTTAGGAATCAAAATTTGGATATTCGTAGACGAAGAATAAAAAACTTTACTTGTCTTTACATTTTATCCATCGATAAAAAACTAAAACTATCCAGTAATAAAAAAATTTCAGTCTTCCTTTTTATGTTTAAGAAAAAACTCAGCAATTCAATTCTATAAGGTTGAATAAAAATTTGATTAATACTCCTTTGATATAATTGCTATGCTTAGTGTGTGACTCGTTGGTTTAGGATTAGATTAAGATAAAAAAAGAGAAAAAAGACCCTACCTATAAGAAAAAGGAACTAATAACTATAGCATTAATAAATAACCTAAACAACTCATTGCTTCGCATTATCTGGATCCAAAAAAGCAGTCAAGATATGATAGACTTATCATATCATCATATCATTGTAGCAACTGAATCTTTTTTACAAAAAAAAAGAATAAAGCAATCTGATTATACGTTATGAAGGCAAAGAAAAAAGTATGCGGATAAATGGAAGGATGAGAGAAAGAGAGAAAAAAAAATGAATATCAATGATATATGATTCCAAATTGGAAGGTCTATGAGGTCAGCGTAAGAAGAGCAATGTAATAAAGCAAAAATAGAGATTAATTGATAATAATTAGATAAATCTGTTCCGAAAACAAAAAATTAAGAGTCTTGAGCCAATAAAAACTGAGAAGATTGACTCAAAAACAAATTTAATTAATTTAATTAAGTTTAAGTTAAGGGCTCCATTGTGGAATTCGGACCTAACGATCAATCAAGAAGCGATGGGAACGACGGAACCCATGAATGCAGAAGATTCTATTGAAAAACAAATCTTAATAATTCATTGGGTGGGATGGCGGAATAAACCAGAAACAAATTTATCTATTCTGATTTTGATTCTTAGAACTCACGGGAAAACCATCAAACTGAAATAGATATTGAAAGAGTAAATATTCGCCGGCGAAAAGTTTCTTTTTTTTTTCAGATTAAAAAATTTTAGTCAATCGAATATGATAAAAAAAAAAAAAATAAAAAAGGCAAAAGAAAATAAAGATTGGTTAGAATATTCTAACTACAACAAAAAAGACATTAGACATTACGATATTACCTTATTTAGAAATAGAAATGGAATTCATCTTGAATTCCAGTTCCAAAAAAGACATACAAATTTAGAATAGATCAGATGAAACCTCAAAAAATCCCCTGATTCATCCTATTAATCACTAACTACATCTATATCTTAATACAATCTTTTTTAGTCCTTTTATTCGCGAGGAGCTGGATGAGAAGAAACTCTCACGTCCAGTTCTGTAGTAGAGATGGAATTTAGAAAAAAAAAACCATCAACTATAACCCCAAAAGAACCAGATTTCGTAAACAACACCGAGGAAGACTAAAAGGAATATCTTATCGTGGTAATCGTATTTGTTTTGGCAGATATGCTCTTCAAGCACTTGAACCCGCTTGGATCACATCTAGACAAATAGAAGCAGGGCGACGAGCAATGACACGAAATGTACGCCGTGGTGGAAAAATTTGGGTACGTATATTTCCAGACAAACCAGTTACAGTAAGACCTACGGAAACACGTATGGGTTCGGGTAAAGGATCCCCCGAGTATTGGGTAGCTGTCGTTAAACCGGGTAAAATACTTTATGAAATGGGTGGGGTAGCCGAAAATATAGCCAGAAGGGCTATCTCAATAGCGGCATCAAAAATGCCTATAAAAACTCAATTCATTATTTCTGAATAGGAATATAGAATCAAAAAGGTAAAAAAATTTTAGGGATAAAAAGATTGCCAGTTTTCTTTTTCTTTTTTTTGACAAACAATATTTTTTTACTTCGTCCTTTGCATTAAAAGAACAGATAAAAAAAGATATGATTCAACCTCAAACCTATTTGAATGTAGCAGACAACAGCGGGGCTCGAGAATTGATGTGTATTCGAATAATAGGAGCTAGTAATCGCCAATATGCTCATATTGGTGACGTTATTGTTGCTGTGATCAAGGAAGCAATACCAAATATGCCTCTACAAAGATCAGAAGTGATCAGAGCTGTAATTGTACGTACTTGTAAAGAACTCAAACGTAACAATGGGACGATAATACGATATGATGAGAATGCCGCAGTTGTCATTGATCAAGAAGGAAATCCAAAAGGAACTCGAGTTTTTGGAGCGATCCCACGGGAATTGAGACAATTAAATTTTACTAAAATAGTTTCATTAGCTCCTGAGGTATTATAAAATGAGACTTGAATATAGATAGTTAGTATAGTATTAAAAAAAAATACTATTTAAATCAAATTAATTAATAGACTGTGTATCACGCATATACCCTTAAATATTATATTAATATTATTTATATATATTATTTATATATTAATAAATAATATAATTTAATTTAGATATTAACATCTAATTCGTCTATATATAAATAATATCTAAATAGAAAGAACATGTTGATTATATCAAAATTCGGGAGCAAGGGAAATTTTCACTTATCATGGGGAGAGACACTATTGCTGATATAATAACCTCTATAAGAAATGCTGACATGAATAGAAAAGCAACGGTTCGGATAGCATCGACTAACATCACCGAAAACATTGTGAAAATACTTTTACGAGAGGGTTTTATCGAAAACGTAAGGAAACATCGAGAAGACAACCAATATTTTTTTATTTTAACCCTAAAACATAGACGAAATAAGAAAGAACCCTATAAAAGTATTTTAAATTTAAAGAGGATCAGTCGACCGGGTCTACGAATCTATTCTAACTCTCAACGAATTCCGCGAATTTTAGGCGGAATAGGAATTGTAATCCTTTCGACTTCTCGAGGTATAATGACAGACCGAGAGGCGCGACTAAAAGGAATCGGCGGAGAAATTTTGTGTTATATATGGTAATCTTTCTAATATCAAAATTGTATCCCGAACTTACCATTTGTGAAAAAAAGGGGGGGTTGTGTAATACCCCCCCTCCTAAAAAAAAAAGTTTAGGATTTGAAGAAGTTTTACCTGGAATGAAAGAAAAAAAGAAATTCATGAAAGTTTGATTTCTGAATCACTTCCGAATGGCATGGTCCGACTTTGTTTAGATACTGAAGATTTGCTTTATTCTAGGTCATGCTTCCGAAAAGATCGGGCATATTTTTGTATAGGTATAGCACTGGGAGAAAAAAGGTAAAAATTTCAGTAAGTTCTTATGTATGAGTTAACCAGGGGACATAAAATTTATAGACTCCATAACAAGGATTCAAATAATTAAGTGGTTTTCTCAATTTCAACATTTCTTTCATGAGGATACAATTCAAGATTCAAAAATATAAAGAAACTTTTTTCTTCCAACCAAAAAAGTAGATTCACAGAATTAAGGAATAACAACTATGAAAATAAGGGCTTCCGTTCGTAAAATTTGTGAAAAGTGTCGACTAATCCGTAGGAGGGGACGAATTATAGTAATTTGTTCCAACCCGAGACATAAACAAAGACAAGGATAATCTTACTAAAAGAAAAGGGACTTTCTTATAAAGAAAAAGAATAAAGAAAAAAGCTGACGGACGAAAAAAAAAGGTCTGTTTTGACATGAAATGGATATATCCATATATTTTTCACTTATCCTTGTGAAATGATAAAATATGGCAAAACCTATATTAAGAATTGGTTCACGTAAGAATACACGTAGTGGTTCACGTAAAAATGCACGTATAATACCAAAGGGAGTTATTCATGTTCAAGCAAGTTTCAACAATACCATTGTGACTGTTACAGATGTACGGGGTCGGGTGATTTCTTGGTCCTCCGCGGGTACTTGTGGGTTCAGGGGTACAAGAAGAGGAACACCTTTTGCTGCTCAAACCGCAGCAGGAAATGCTATTCGAGCAGTAGTGGATCAAGGTATGCAACGAGCTGAAGTAATGATAAAAGGACCTGGGCTCGGAAGAGATGCGGCATTACGAGCTATTCGTAGAAGCGGTATACTTTTAAGTTTCGTACGAGATGTAACCCCTATGCCACATAATGGTTGTAGACCCCCTAAAAAAAGACGTGTATAGAAATCAAAGCGGAAAGGGTTTCAAGAGAAATAAACGATTCAATCAATGATTTGATCAAATAAAATGACTATGGTTCGAGAGAAAGTAAAAGTATCTACTCGGACACTACAGTGGAAGTGTGTTGAATCAAGAAGAGACAGTAAGCGTCTTTATTATGGACGCTTTATTCTGTCTCCACTTATGAAAGGTCAAGCCGACACA